ATACGTTGATTGATATCTTCTAATCATAAAGATATTGGTACTATATATTTATTTTTTTCTTTTTGATCTGGAATTTTTGGAATAATTCTTAGTTTTATTATTCGTTTAGAGTTGGTGCGTCCGGGTGGTGTGTTTTGTGATGGTCACATTTATAATGTAATTGTTACTTCTCATGCTTTTGTTATGATTTTTTTTATAGTTATGCCTGCTTTAATAGGAGGTTTTGGAAATTGAATATTGCCTATTCTATTAGGGTGTAGTGATATATCTTTTCCTCGAATAAATAATATAAGTTTTTGGCTTTTACCTATTTCTTTATTGATGTTACTATTTAGTATATTGATTGGTGAGGGTGTTGGTACTGGTTGAACTGTCTATCCTCCTTTGTCTAATAGAATTTTTCATTCTAGAGTTAGTTTAGATTTATTGATTTTTTCTTTACATGTAGCAGGTATTTCTTCTATTATAGGATCAATTAATATTATAGTTACTATTATAAATATAAGTTTTTCTAGGTTTTCTTATTTATTTCTTCCTTTATTTGTTTGAAGTTTGTATATTACATCTTTTTTGTTATTGCTAGCTTTACCTGTGTTAGCTGGTGGTATTACTATGTTGTTGGGAGATCGAAATTTAAATACTTCTTTTTTTGATCCCTCAGGTGGGGGAGATCCGGTACTTTATCAGCATTTATTTTGGTTTTTTGGGCATCCTGAAGTATATATTTTGATTTTACCTGCTTTTGGTGTGGTGTCACATGCTGTATATAGTGATTCTAAAAAAATAAGTTTGTTTGGGAGATTGGGCATAATTTTTGCTATATTGTCAATTGGTATTTTAGGATTTTTAGTTTGAGCTCACCATATATTTACGGTAGGTATGGATATTGATACTCGTTCTTATTTTATATCTATTACTATAATTATTGCTGTTCCAACTGGAGTTAAGGTTTTTAGTTGATTAATGACTTATGGTGGTTTTGTTTTTGAATTTAATATTTTAACTTATTGAATTTTTGGTTTTATGTTTCTTTTTGTAATAGGGGGTGTTACGGGTATTGTTTTGTCTAATTCTTCTTTAGATATTGTTCTTCATGATACTTATTATGTTGTGGCTCATTTTCATTATGTTTTATCTATAGGGGCTGTTTTTGGTATTTTTTTGGGTATTTACATGTGAGGTTCTTTTATTACTGGAATTTATTTTTTAAATAAGTTTTCTTTAGTTCATTTTGTTTTAGTTTTTTTTGGGGTAAATTTAGTTTTTTTTCCTCAACATTTTTTAGGTTTAATGGGGATACCGCGTCGTTATTGTGATTATCCTGATGTTTTTTATTTTTGGAATTATTTATCTTCTTTAGGTTCTTTTATTTCTTTTGTTTCTTCTTTTTTTTTTATGTTTATATTTATAGTTAGATTATTTTTAAAGATAATTATTTTGAAGGGATTAGCAGTTAGTTGTAGTTTAGATAAGTTTTTATTGTATCCCCCTACTTATCATGGTTATAGTGAGTTAATTTGTTTGTCTTTTTATTTTGATTAGTTGGTTTCTTTTCATAGCATAATAGTGCTTTTAAATTTAGAGTTTGAAATATAAGTTTTAACTTTGTTAAGAATAAATTTTTAAATTATTTATATTCTTTAAATAGTGTAGTTAAGCATTGTTTGTTTTCATCAAATAGGTAATCTATTTTTAAAGTTAAAAGCTGGTTGTTTAAATGTTTGTTATTATGGTTTTATTTATGATAAATTTAATAGTTAATTTACCCACTCCTTCTAATATTAATTATTTTTGAAATTTTGGTTCTTTGTTAATTTTAAATTTTTTGATTCAAATTTTAACTGGTTTATTTCTTTCTTTTCATTATGTTTCTGATTCTTTGAGGTTAGCTTTTTTTTCTGTCTTTAACATCATGTTTGATGTTCATAATGGTTGATTGTTGCGTTATATTCATATGAATGGGGCTTCTTTTTTTTTTATTTTTTGTTATATACATATTGGTCGTAGTTTGTATTATGGTAATTATATATCTAAATTAGTTTGATTTAGAGGTGTATTTATTTTATTGCTTTTGTTTTTTATTTCTTTTTTAGGTTATGTTTTGCCTTGAGGGCAGATATCTTTATGGGGTGCTACGGTGATTACTAAGTTGGTTTCAGCTATTCCTTATTGAGGGGATTATTTAGTTGAGTGGGTTTGGGGTGGTTATTCAGTTAATAGGGCTACTCTAACTCGTTTTTTTAGTCTTCATTTTCTTTTTCCTTTCTTACTATTTTTTTTGGTGTTTTTGCATATTTATTTTTTACACATAGATGGTTCTAGAAATCCTTTAATTAAAGTCAAGCATTTGGATAAAGTTCCTTTTTATCCATTCTTTTTATTTAAAGACTTTTTGGGTTTTATTTTTATATTTTTTTTTTTGTTTTTTTTGGTTTCTTATGATCCTAATTTTTTAGGTGACAGAGAGAATTATAATTATGCTAATCAAATAGTAACTCCTTTTTCAATTAAACCTGAATGATATTTTTTGTTTGCTTATGCTATTTTACGTGGTGTGCCAAATAAGTTGGGTGGAGTAATTGCTTTAATTAGTTCTATTATAGTTTTAATTTTAATTCCTTTTTTAGATACTTCTAATTTTAAAGGTCTTTTTTTTTATCCTTTTTTGAAGTTTTATTATTTATTTTTTATTTTTGTTTTTATTGTATTAACAGTTTTGGGTAGAAAGGGCACAGATTGACCTTTTAATTTTTTTAGGTTATTATTTTCTTTTATATATTTTTTATATTTTCTTATTTTAGATTGGTTTAAATTACTAATAGATAATTATATAAGTAAAGAGGATATTTGCTTTATTATATAATTTTGTTAAATAGTAGTAAAAATTAATATTACGTTTTATTTACAATAAGAAGTTGCTTTTAAGACTATTTAATATTTTGTTATATTTATTTTGAAAGTTTAATATTTATTTTATGTTATTTAATATAATTAAAAATTGTTATAGTAGTATTTGTTTATGTCTTTTCGATTTTAAAAATTTCTTTATGTTATCACAGAATTTTTATAATATTATTAATTGTAGAAATAATAAATTTGGGTTCTTTAGTTATTGTTTCTTTGTATTTTATATTTTTGGAAAGAGTTGTAGTCTATATTTTGTTTATGTTAATTATGGTTTTAGGGGCCTCTATTGGTCTTAGAGTTATGATTAAGAATTTTCGTTTTTTTTTTAATGGGGATGGTTTTATTAATTTTTTAAATTTATGTTAGATGTATTGTATATTTTTTTTTTTGTTATTGGTGATATATTTCTTTTTAAGATTTTTATTTTTTTTTGTATTTTTTGATCTTTATTTTTGGAGTTAGATTATGTTGATTTTTTTTTTTTTTTGAGGGATTCTTTTTTGTTTTGAATTTTAATTTCTATAATTTTATTATATTCTGTTTTTTGTATTATTGATTTGAATTTAGGTGTAGTTCTTTTATTTAGTATTTTGTTGATTTATTTTTTTTTTATAGTTGATGTTATTTTATATTTTTTTTTATTATTTGAATTTTTATTAATTCCAATTTTTTTGTATGTAACAGGTTGGGGATATCAAGTGGAGCGTTTGCAGGCTTCTATTTATTTAATAGTATATTCTTTAGTTTCTTCTATTCCATTTCTTTTTTTTTGTCTTTATACGGTTAATTGTGGGTTAGTAAATTTTATTTTTTTATATTATATGGATATAAAAAGAGTCTGGATTGTTTTTTTGTTATTAGTATTTTTAGTGAAGTTTCCTATTTATTTTGGACATCTTTGACTACCTAAGGCCCATGTGGAGTCTCCTACTGGAAGATCTATTATTTTGGCAGGTATTATGTTGAAAATGGGTTATTATGGTATTAGTCATTTTTTTTGTTTAGTTAATTATATAAATTTTTTTTTTTTGAATTTAGTTTTTGTAGTTGGTTTGGTAGGAATTTTTTTTTCTTCTATTATTTGTTTTATAAGTTTAGATATAAAGACTTTAGTAGCTTATTCTTCTGTAAGTCATATGTGTTTTTCTTTGGTTTCTTTAATAACTGCAACTAGTATTGGTTATGGTTATTCTTTATTAGCTAGTTTATGTCATAGTTTTTGTTCTGGGGGTTTATTTTTTTTATGTGGAATTTTGTACTATAGTTTGAAGACTCGTAATATTTTAAGTATTACTGGTATATATATAAATAGTTCTTTATTGTGTAGTTGAATTTATGTTTTTGGTTTTTTAAATATATCTTTTCCTATTAGTATGATGATTATATCTGAGTTTATAATGATGTCTAGGGTTGTTGTTTATAGGTTTTTTGTTTTTTTTGTTTGTTTTTTTTGTTTTATTATGATTAGTAATTATAATTTATTTTTTACGATTTCTGTTACTTTGATGGAGATAATGGATTTTAAGTTGGTTTATTTTGATTTAAAATCTAATTATGTGATGTTTTTTTTTTTTTTTTTTTTGAGTTTAGTTTATTTTGTTGTTAATTTTAATGGATTTTAGAATTATATTGTTGATTTATGATATTTTTAGATTATATTTATTTATTGTGTGTGTATTTGTTTTTTTTTTTTTTTTTTTTTATAATAATATATTTATATATTGGTAGTTTATCTATATTGATTAGTTGTAGTTATGTTTTTATATATATGAAGGATTTGTTGTTGGATTTTAGTTTTTTATTTGATTCATGTTGTTTTTCTGTTGCTGGTTTAGTTAGTTTTATTTCTTTTGTTGTTATTATTTATATTAATTATTACATGATTCAAGATTTGAATTATATTTTGTTTTTAAATTTAGTTTATATTTTTGTTTTAGGTATATTGTTGTTTTTATTTTCTAGTAATATTTTTAGAGTTTTGTTTGGGTGAGATGCTTTGGGGTTTGTGTCTTATTTGTTAGTAATTTATTTTAATAATTTAAAATCTTTGAATTCTGGAGTATACACTATTATAATAAATCGAGTAGGGGATTATTTTATTTTAATATCTTTAGGTTTGAGAATTTATATTGGGAGTTTTGATTTTATGAGGAGTTATTTAGTAGAGGGGAGTATATCTATATTTATTTTATTTTTGGTTTTGTTAGGTAGAATGACTAAAAGAGCTCAACTACCTTTTTCTTCTTGACTACCTAAGGCTATAATAGCACCTACTCCTGTTTCTTCATTAGTTCATTCTTCAACTTTAGTGGTTGCAGGTATTTTTCTTGTTAGACGAATTGTTGATGATTTGTATATATTAAAATATTTAATTTTGTTTTTTTCTTTTTTGACGGGTTTTTTGTCTAGGTTTAAGATATTTTATGAGTGTGACTTAAAGAAGTTGGTAGCTATAACTACTTTGATTCAACTTAGATTTATAATGTTGAGATTAGGTTTTGGTATAAAGTTTATATCTTTATATCATTTAATGCTGCATGCTATTTATAAATCTATTTTATTCATAAGTTCTGGTTATTTAATTTATATTAGTTTTAATAATCAAAATGTTTATTATAATTATGGGGGTTCTTTGAATTGTCCTTTGTTTGTTTCTTTGTTTATTTTGATGAATTTATCTTCTTTAGGTTTTCCTTTTTTTGGGGGTTTTTATTCTAAAGATATAATTTTAGGTTTATTGTTTATGACTGATTTTAATTTATTTTTTTTGTATATTTTTTTAATAATTATTTTTTTTACTGTTTTAAGAAGATTACGTATGTTAGATTTTATTTTTTATATTTCTGTTTATAATTTTAAAGTAAAGGTTTCTTTATTAAGTATAAATTTTGTTTTGTATTTATTTAGTTTTTTTATATTATTTTCGGGTTTTATATTTTCTTGAAATTTTAATAACTTTGAATTGTTAGATTTAGTTTTTTGGGTTAAGTTTAGAAGTATTTATATATTGTTAATTGGTTTTTCTATATATTGTGTTTTAATTTGTATTAATTATGATTTTTTTTTTTTTATTTATTTGTTAAATATTATTTTTTTAGAATATCTTTATAGCTATTATACCTATTATATATTTATTGATACTTTTTTTAGTTTAGGTTATTTGGATTCTTGAATTAATAAGATTTTATATGTTGATTTTTTAGATTGTGTAAAGAGTTTTATGTTGAAAGTTAATTGAATAGTATTTTTTGGTATGTCTTTATTAGTTTTATTTTTTTATTTATAGGAGTTATGATAATAAATATAAATTTTATATTTTTATTATATTTTTTACTGAAAAGGAGTTTTATAGGAGTTAATAATAGGGTAGTTGAGTATTAGTACCTTTTGCATCATGGATAATTAAAATATTTTATTATTATTTAATCTCGAATTATCATTATTTAATTTATTAAAATTTATTTTGTTTTATATAAATATTAGATAGTAGATTAGAAATTATATGTTATTCACTTGGTAGGATATCTAGTTGCTTAAGAATTGTTTTAATAGTAGCATTTTTGATTGAAGAATTGTTGGATTGATTGAGATAATTTAATTAGTTTTAATATATGAGGTTTATGTCAGGTTTAGAATGGAATTATATAAATAAGGTTTAATATTTTTATTAATTTAATATTTAAATTATGTTTGTGTTGTGGTTTTTTGTTTTCATTATTTTGTTATTAAGTAATTTTAAAAATTGTATTAAAATATATATAATGATTATATTAGTAAAGTTTGGAGATTATATTTTTTATTTTATTTTTGTTTTAATTTAGTTAGATTTTTTATTATATTATGGATTATAATTTTTGTTAAAGAATTTGGCAATTATTTAGATTGACTGTTTATTAAAAACATTTTTTTTAAGTATTAAATATAAAACCTGCTCACTGACATAAGTTAAAGAGCCGCAATATTTTGATTGTGCTAAGGTAGCAAAATAATTAGTTTATTAATTGTAAACTTGTATGAATGGTTTAACAAATTTAATTCTTTTTTGATATTATGTTTTGAATTTTTTTTTAAAGTGCAAATACTTTAATGTTTTAAAAAGAAGATAAGACCCTAAGAATTTTTTTATTTGATTTATTTTTATTAGTATTTAAATTTAATTGATTGTTAAATTAATTGGGGCGATTTTTAAGTATTTTTTAACCTTAAATTTATTTTTACTATTATTTAGTTATTTGTTGGATGATTAGAATATAAATGTTAAATTACCTTAGGGGTAACAGCGTTATAATTTTTTGGAGTTCTTATCTTAATTTTTGATTGCGACCTCGATGTTGGATTAAGTTTTTTTTTGAAGCATAAGTTAAATATTTTAAGTCTGTTCGACTTTTATAAACTTACATGATCTGAGTTTAGACCGGCGTAAGCCAGGTTGGTTTCTATCTTTTAATTGGAGTTATTTTTTTTAGTACGAAAGGAATTATCAGGATTAGTAGTATTGTGTAAATATAAGTGTTAATTTATAAGATTTTGAAATATTATTACTAGTATAGTTTTTAGAATGTTATTTTGAAAGGATAGAGGTAGCATAGTTTATATTATGTTTATTAGTAAAGCTTATAATATTGAAGCCGCTAACTTCGTTTACTAAAATATATTTAGAAAGTTTTATGATAGTAAGTTTAAATTTTGGTTTTCAAGATAGTTGTTCTCATATAATACATGAAATTGTTAAAATAAGTGATTTTGTCAATTTTGTTTTGTTTCATATTGCTTTAATGTCTTTATTGTTTATTATTATTATTGTAAAAAATTTATTTTATTTTAGAAGTACTTTGGAGAATGATAATTTTGAGTTTATTTGAACTTTATTTCCTTTGCTAATTATGGTTTTGATTGGTATTCCTTCTATGTATATTATGTATTTGATAGAGGGTGATCAGAGTTTTTTTTTGACTGTGAAAGTGTTAGGTAATCAGTGATATTGATTTTATGAATATTTTGTGGATGGGATGTTTGTTGATTTTGATTCTTATATTTTAGGTAGTTTAGGTGAAAGGTATCGTTTATTGGAGGTAGATAATCGTTTAGTAGTTCCTTCTAATCTATTGTTGCGTTTTTTGGTCAGTTCTTTAGATGTAATTCATTCTTTTACTGTACCTTCCTTAGGTTTTAAAATTGATGCTGTACCTGGTCGTGTAAATCAGATTAGTTTTTCTATTTTAAAATGTGGGGTATTTTATGGTCAGTGTAGAGAGATTTGTGGTGTTAATCATAGTTATATGCCTGTAGTTATTGAGTCTGTTAGTATTAATGATTTTTTGGTTTGGTTTATATCTAAATAGATTATTTTAAGTTGATTATTAATATTTATTTAGAAATTTAGTTAATTTATAATATTAATTTGTCAGGTTAAAGTAATAAAATTTTTAATTTCTTTTTAGTTTTATATTATAAAGTTATATATGCCTCATATGTCTCCTGTTTATTGATTGTTAGTTTTTTTTTGTTTTGTTGTTGTTTATTTTTTTGTTGTTATTTTGTTAAATTTTTTTATTTTGGTTTTTTTTTTTAATTTTTCTGTAGAAGATTTTGAAGATCATTTAGAATTAGGTTTTTTTTTAGATTTGGAATGATAAGAAATTTATTCAGTATTTTTGATCCTGTTGGAAGTACTTTAAGTGTATATTATTATATTTTTATTTTTTTAAATTTTTTTTATTTTTTTTCTTCTTATTGATTGTTGTCTTCTGATTTAATTACATTTGTATTTAAGTTTATTGATTGATTAAAAAATGAGATTTATTTTGTTAAAGAGGGTTTTAATCAGTTGTTAATGTTTTTAGGTTTGTTTTTTGTATTATTCTCTTATAATTTGGTAGGTCTTGTGCCTTTCACATTTGTTTGTAGTTCTCAGATTTCTATGAATTATAGAATTTGTATTTTTTTTATATTTGTATTAGTAATTAAAAAGTGATTTTTTTTTCCTTATAAAAGAATATCTAGTTTAGTACCTGTGGGGACTCCTTTTGTTTTGATTTTTATAATGATTTTGGTTGAAAGGATTAGGGATTGAATTCGTCCTATTACTCTTTCTGTGCGTCTTTCGGCTAATTTGACTGCTGGGCATTTAATTTTGTCTTTAGTGGGAAGTGCAACTTTATATTTAATGAATATGTTTATTCTACCTGTTTTTTTAGTTTATGTTATTTTATTTATTCTTGAGCTAATGATTGCTTTTATTCAATCTTATGTTTTTGTTTTATTATTTTTAATGTATTTTAAAGGTTAAAGTTGTGTTGTTATGATAAAATTAAATTTTAATATTGTTTTTAATTTTCATTCTTGTCATTTAGTTAGTATAAGGCCTTGACCTATTTTTACCAGGTTATCTTTATTTTCTTTATTTTTTTGTTTTATTGATTTTTTTGTTAATAATTTTTTTGGTGTTTATATGATTTCTAGGTTTTTTTTTTTGTTTATAAATTTATATTGTTGATTTAGTGATATTATTATGGAAAGTTCTTACATAGGTTTTCATTCTAAATTAGTGATTCAGGGTTTGGTAATAGGTTTTTTATTATTTATTATTACTGAAATTATGTTATTTTTTTCTTTTTTTTGAAGATTTTTGTATAATAGGTATATTCCGGATGTTGAATTAGGAGTTAATTGACCTCCTTTAGGTTTAAAATGTGTTAATTATTTAAGGGTTCCTTTACTTAATACTTTGATTTTAATTAGGTCTGGTTTTTTTTTAACTTGAGGTCATTTTAGTTTAATAGAGGGAAATTATAGAAATTCTTTTATAATAATTTTTTTAACTATTATTTTTGGTTTGTATTTTATATTTGTTCAGTTATATGAATATAATGAGATATTTTTTAATATTTCTGATTCTGTTTATGGTTCATTATTTTTTTTGATAACTGGTTTTCATGGTATGCATGTTTTGGTAGGTGTAGTTTTTTTGATTATTTGTTTAGGGCGTTTATATTGTTGTCATTTTTCTAGAGTTCGTATAAAAGGTTTTGAATTTGGTTCTTGATATTGACATTTTGTTGATGTAGTTTGGTTATTATTATATATTATTGTTTATGTTTGAAGTGTTTAGATATTAGTAATTGAATAATTAATTAAAAGTTGTTTTGATTTTGATTCATAGTTTAGTATTTAATAAGATACTACTTTTAGTAATAATTATTAATAAGGTAATATGCCTGATAAAAGGGTTTTCTTGATAGGAAAAATTATTAAAGTTTTTATGTTACTTAAATTCTATTTATTTAATATATAATATTTATTTGTGAAGTAAAAGTTGAGAATTTCTCTTTAGAATCAGTAATATGTATGTAGATAATAGCATATTTAATGTGTTTTACTTTTAATAGAATGATAGATTTATAAATTTTTATCTAGGTTATTTAATTTATTTTTAAAAAGTAAGCTAATTTTAAGCTGTTGAGCTCATAACTCAATAATGAATCTTTTCCTTTTTAAAATGTTAGTTTTACAATTTTTTTATTTTTTTTTTTTTATTTTAGGTACTTATTTAACTTTGGTTTCTTTTAATTGATTTTGATCTTGGGTTGGAATGGAATTAAATTTGTTTTTTTTTTTACCATTAGTAATGAATTACTCTTTATCTATTAGTGATAGAAGATTTGAGATTAAGTTTTTTTTGGTTCAAAGTTTAGGTTCTGTCTCTTTATTTATAAGTATAGTTTTTTTTTTTTTTGATTATAATTTTTTTCATTTTATTGCTATTTTAGGTTATGTGTTTAAGATTGGTTTATATCCTGTTATTATGATTTTTTTTAGTTTGTGTATAGATCTTTCTTGAAAGGTTTTATGAGTATTTTCTGTTTGGTATAAGCTATCTTCTTTATATTTTTTTTATATATTTCATGTTGGGAGAGATACAATTTATATATTTTTGTTTATTTTAAGCTCTATTTTTGGTTTATTTTATATGTTTGTTAGAAATAATTTAAAATTGTTAGTCTTAGGTTTTTCTTTTATTCAGCTTTTATATGTTTATTTTTTAATTTATTGTGGTTCTGATTTTTTTGTTTACTATATTATTTACAGTTACGTATCTTATAGTGTAATTTTGAGTTTAGATATATCTAATTCTTTAGTCAGTTTTGATTTAGGGTTAATTAGTTATATATTTTGACCTGTAATTTTTAGTTTTATGTCTTATATGGGTGTGCCTCCTTTTTTAGGTTTTTATTTGAAAATAATTTTATTTGAGTCTTTAATAAATATGTATTTATTTATTTTTGTTTTGTTTATTATAGTTTTGAGTATTTATTCTTATATTCGTTTTATTTCTGTGTTTTCGATAAATTTTTTTTTTGGTTTTGGGTTTTGTTTGAATTTAAGTTTTATAAGTTTATTAGAATTTTTTTTGAGTTTTTTGTCTTTGTATATTTTATTTAATTAAATTGATGATAATTAGTTTTTTGAGGGTTTTATTTATTTTTTTTAGTGTAATATTAGGTGTAAATTTTTTTGTTTTGTTTGAGCGTAAATTTTTGAGTTTAATTCATATTCGAAGGGGTCCTGATAAAAGGTTTTTTTATGGTATTTTACATTCTTTTAGAGATGCTGTTAAGTTATTAAAAAAAAAATTTTTTTTTCCTGTAGCGTCTAATTTTTTCGTTTATTTTATATCTAGTTTATTTATGATTTTTTTGAGTTTAGTGGTTTGGTTGTTAATTCCTTATATAAGTATTATTTATTTTGTAAATACTTTGTTGTTATATTTAGCTGTTTTAAGTTTAGGTGTGTTTCCTTATATTTTTACAGGGTGATCTTCAAATTCTAAGTATTCTTTTTTAGGGAGCTTACGTATTGTGGCTCAAACAGTTTCTTATGAAATTAGTATAATTATAGTTTTAGTTTCTATTTTTTTTCATGTGGGCAGTTATTCTTTTTATAATGTTATTTTTTTTCAGAATGATATTAAGAATATTTTTAGTATATTATTTTTGCTAATCTTATTGTTAATGAATTTTTTAGCTGAGTTACATCGGGTACCTTTTGATTTTTCTGAAAGTGAGTCTGAACTTGTTTCAGGTTTTAATGTAGAGTATGGAGGTTGTTTATTCACTTTTGTGTTTTTGAGTGAATATATTAATATTATGTTTATAATAAGTTTTATTGTTTTGCTATTTATGGGTCTTGAGTTGGGTTTTTTTTTTTTTTTTTTTTTTTTTTTTTTTGTTTTTTTTTTGGTCTTGATTCGTGGTAGAATACCTCGCTATCGTTATGATACTTTGATGTTTTTTTGTTGATTTACTATTCTTCCTTTATGTATTATGTTTCTTATTATTTATAGGATAGCAGTTTATATTTAGTTATTTATTAAATGATTTTGTGGTGGCTGATAATAGGTGATAGATTGTAATTCTATATATAACAAGAATTTTGTTCTACAAGTGATTTATTATATAATTTTTATCAAAGGTTAGTTAATTTATAATATTAATTTTGGATATTAAAGATGGGTTTTCTCACTTTTGATTTATTGATGTAGGTAAGTTATATTATTTTTTATTTTGTGTAAATTTGTAATGGTCTATATTTATTATTTAAATTTTTGCAGGTAGTGTAAATTATGTTAAATTTTTGCTCATAGATAATTTAGTTTAAAAATAAAATGTTATTTTGCAAAAATAAAGATCTTTTGAAGTTTTATTTACAGTGATTGTAATGTTATTAATTTAGGTTGTTTTTATTTTATGATGTTTTAGTCTAATTAGTATAATAAGTATGTTTTATTTCCAGTTAAGAGGTTTTTTAATTAGATAATTTTTATTTTGTTAATTTTTTTTCTAGTTTTTTTTCTATATTTAGTTAGTTTGTTTATTTGTAGGGGATTTTTATATTATAGGGATGGTTGTTATAGATTTGAGTGTGGTTATGTTTCTAAGTTTTCTAGACGTTTAGTTTTTTCTATTCATTTTTATGTTTTTATGCTTGTTTTTTTGATTTTTGATGCAGAAGTTGTTTTTGTTATTCCTTTTATTAGTTTAAGATTTTCTATTATTAGATTTTTTTTTTATTTTTTTGTTTTTATATTTTTGGTTATTTTTAGTTTATGATATGAATGATATGATGGTTCTTTATTTTGGGTTTATTAATAATTTATATATATATATATATATGTTTGTGTTATATAGAGATTGATTTATGTTTTGAATACATTTTAAGATGCTTTTTAGTATCCGTTTTTTTTTTTTGGAATATAGTTTATGTTTAAAATTTTAGTTTTGTAAATTGAAGATAATTTGTTTTGTTTCATAAATAGGGTTGTAATTACTTAGTTAAAACAAAAAGTAAATTTTACGATTAGTTACGACCTATTTATTTGTCTTTTGACTTTGTTTGATGTGGCAGAATTTATGCGTGAAATTTAAAATTTTATTATGAGATTATTTTTCTTTCAAATTTTATGGTAGAATTTTAAGTTAATTTAAACTAATAGTTTTCAAAATTATAAATATGTATACATATATTTAAATTCTATTTTTGAAGGTAAACTAAGTCAAGTTGATTTATTGTTAATAAATTCATATTATAAAATTATTTTTCAAGTTTGATGTATATATATCTATATATATATATATTATATTATTTTTATTGTATTTGATTTAGTTTTTTGATCGAGATTAATCTAATTTTTATTATTTTGTAGAATTTTTATTAGCTTAGAGTATTTAATTTGCATTTAGATTATGACTTTATGTCCTAAGTTGGTATATTTTTCTATTATTATAAGGCCATATTATTAAATGTTTGTAAATTTATTATAAATTATGATAATATTTTATTTTTTGGTTATTTTTTTTATTTATATATTTTTTATTAGTAATCATCCTTTATTTTCTATATTTATTATAATTATGGTTTCTTTTATTGTTTGTTTTTTTTTGATGAAGATGAGTAAAAATTCCTGGTTATCAGTTAGTATTATTATTTTAATTTCTAGTGGTATGCTTTTGGTTTTTGCTTATGTTTCTAATATTGTTCCTAATCCTAAAATTTTATTTATTTTTAGTTTAAAGGTTAATTTATTTTTTTTTATTATATTTTTATATTTTTTTTTGATTTTTTTTGATTTTTTTTGATATTGAGTAGAGGGTAGTGGTTATGTTTTGGATAGGATTGTTTATTATTATATAATGTATGAATTTGGCTTTTTTATAGTTTTTTTTATGGTAATTTTGGTAGGTGGTCTTTTTTCTTGTATTAAAATGGTTATGAAATTTGAAGGACCTATGCGTTTTTAGTTTTATTTTTTATTTATTATGTTTTTTTTAAAAATTTATTTTTGTATTTAATTGATTTTAGATTTTTCTTTATATTATTTTGAGTTTATATAGATTTAAGTGGGGGAAGTTTATTTCTATAGAGAAATATTTTATAAAATTTTATAATAAAATTAGTATTATTTTATTTTGTTTGTAAGATATAGATTATATAGTTTAAATTATTTAAAGTTTTATTTTTTATTAATTTATAAGTGTTGTTATTTGTTAGTTAAATTTATTTTTAGTTTTGAGTATATTTTTATATTGGTAAAATGATTTTAAATAATAATAGTTATTATTGTATTGTTTAGGATTTATATATATATATATATATATATAAGGAGTTGAGTATAATTATTTGTACTGGGTTTATATAAGGTTATTTGTGTTAGATGAAGTTTTGGGTTTAGTATTTGAATTTATGTAGATAAATTGTGTTTGAATAATATTATAAGATTGTAATATTATTATTTAAAGAAATTTTATTTTTGAATTTTTTTATGTTTAGGTTATAGTTTATTAATTATTTTTAGGTATTGTCAATAAGACTTATAGATTGTATAATGCATGGAATATATATATATATATATATATATATATATATGTGTGTGTGTGTATTTGGTTTATTAAAATTGTTTATGGTTATATAGTCTAGTTAATAGTAATTTTAAATAATTTTAATATATTTATTATTTTTGCTTTTAGATTAAGATGAGTTGTAAAAATACTAATATTTTGGAATATTTATTTATTTTTAATATTTATATATATATATATATATATATATATATTGGGTTCTGATTAGGATTTTTTTAGTATTATATATTATTTAGGGTTTATATTTGTTTTGTTATTAATTGATTTTTGTTTTTTAGATAATTATATGTTGATTAAGTATGTGTTTTTGTTTTACGGGGAGTGAAACTAAGTATTATAGCTGCAGCTCCCCAGAGCGCTCTGGGGGAACCTTGAAAATAGAGCATAATATCATTCCAGGGTCGCGGAGCTCACACCTTCCCATATCCGGGTGCAAGAAATCTTGAGATTTAGGGCCCAAATTTATGTAAAATGGTGGACTAAGTTTTTACTTTTTAATAAGGTTTCTTAGTATAAATAAAAAACATTCTTAATACTAATTTTAAGGTAATTTTTTTAAATAAAATTTTTTTGTTATATGGCAATAAGGATGGGTAAATAAAATATTTACTATATTATTATATAAAAAAAAATGGGATATATTTTTGTTATATTTTAAAAATATTGTAGGGTTTTTTAGATATGTGTAAGTTGTTAAATTTATTTTTAGTTTTGAGTATATTTTTATATTGGTAAAATGATTTTAAATAATAATAGTTATTATTGTATTGTTTAGGATTTATATATATATATATATATATATATATATAAGGAGTTGAGTATAATTATTTGTACTGGGTTTATATAAGGTTATTTGTGTTAGATGAAGTTTTGGGTTTAGTATTTGAATTTATGTAGATAAATTGTGTTTGAATAATATTATAAGATTGTAATATTATTATTTAAAGAAATTTTATTTTTGAATTTTTTTTTATGTTTAGGTTATAGTTTATTAATTATTTTTAGGTATTGTCAATAAGACTTATAGATTGTATAATGCATGGGATATATATATATATATAAGGAGTTGAGTATAATTATTTGTACTGGGTTTATATAAGGTTATTTGTGTTAGATGAAGTTTTGGGTTTAGTATTTGAATTTATGTAGATAAATTGTGTTTGAATAATATTATAAGATTGTAATATTATTATTTAAAGAAATTTTATTTTTGAATTTTTTTTATGTTTAGGTTATAGTTTATTAATTATTTTTAGGTATTGTCAATAAGACTTATAGATTGTATAATGCATGGAATATATATATATATATATATATATATATGTGTGTGTGTGTGTGTGTGTATTTGGTTTATTAAAATTGTTTATGGTTATATAGTCTAGTTAATAGTAATTTTAAATAATTTTAATATATTTATTATTTTTGCTTTTAGATTAAGATGAATTGTAAAAATACTAATATTTTGGAATATTTATTTATTTTTAATATTTATATATATATATATATATGTATACATATATTTATGTATGTGTGTATTTGGTTTATTAAAATTGTTTATGGTTATATAGTCTAGTTAATAGTAATTTTAAATAATTTTAATATATTTATTATTTTTGTTTTTAGATTAAGATGAGTTGTAAAAATACTAATATTTTGGAATATTTATTTATTTTTAATATTTATATATATATATATATATATATATATATTGGGTTCTGATTAGGATTTTTTTAGTATTATATATTATTTAGGGTTTATATTTGTTTTGTTATTAATTGATTTTTGTTTTTTAGATAATTATATGTTGATTAAGTATGTGTTTTTGTTTTACGGGGAGTGAAACTAAGTATTATAGCTGCAGCTCCCCAGAGCGCTCTGGGGGAACCTTGAAAATAGAGCATAATAACATTCCAGGGTCGCGGAGCTTACACCTTCCCATAACCGGGTGCAAGAAATCTTGAGATTTAGGGCCCCAAATCATTATGTAAAATGGTGGACTAAGTTTTTACTTTTTAATAAGGTTTCTTAGTATAAATAAAAAACATTCTTAATACTAATTTTAAGGTAATTTTTTTAAATAAAATTTTTTTGTTATATGGCAATAAGGATGGGTAAATAAAATATTTACTATATTATTATATAAAAAAAAAATGGGATATATTTTTGTTATATTTTAGAAAATATTGTAGGGTTTTTTAGATATGTGTAAGTTGTTAAATTTATTTTTATAGGCTATTAAGCTTAAATTTGATTTTTTTGTGTTTTCGTCAGTGTCTTATTTTTTTTTCAGATACCCGAGTTATTTTTGTTATGTTGTTTTTTTTTTTAGAAAATATTGTAGGGTTTTTTAGATATGTGTAAGTTGTTAAATTTATTTTTATAGGCTATTAAGCTTAAATCTTTACCCTTTTATTATTTTTAAGTTTTATATAAGTCTAAGTAATAGAGGAGATTTATTTCTATGGAGAAATATTTTATAAAATTTTGTAATAAAATTAGTGTTAGTATTTTGTTTTGTCTATAAGATATTAATTATTTTGGTTGTTTGTAGTTAGTTTAAGCATTTAGTTTTTAATAATTAGGTAATTTAATTTAAGTTTTATATTTTTAGTGAGTAATAAGGTGCCAGCACTCGCGGTTATACTTTGTCTGTGATTTTTTTTTTAATAATAGTTTTGAATTCTTTTTTTTTCATTCTAGATATTTTTTATATTAGTAAAATGATTTAAATAATAATTTAATTAGTGTGTTATTTAGGATTTGTGAAAATAATTTGTGGACAAGGATTAGATACCCTTTTACTTTTATTAATTTTGCTAGGATTATTAGTGTTAGATGAAATTTTTTTGGATTTGGCGGTTGAATATCTGATTAGAGAAATTTGTAGTTGTTAATGATGGTGCACATTTGTGAAATTCCAATATTGTGATTCATTTAAATATCATTATTTAAAGAAATTTTATTTTTGAATTTTTCTTTTTATATTTAGTTTATTATTTATTAATTATTTATAGGTATCATAAATAAGATTTAGATTATATATGGTTTACTATGAATTGCTTTGGTTATGTAGGATTTAATAGTAAGTTTATATAATTTAGATAAGTTGAATTTTAGATATATTTAATGTACATATTGCCCGTCAGTCTTTAGTATAAGATAAGTCGTAACATGGTTAATGTTTTGGAAGAAGTATTTGTTTATTTTTGAGTGATTTTATTAAGTTTT